GAATTACTGCGTTTATCCGAGTGATCCACAAACGACGAAAATTTCTCTTTTGCTTATCCCTATCCCGATGAGCCGAAACCAAAGCTCTTATTTTCTGTTGAATAATAGTTCGAGTGAGTCTTGAATGAGACCCTCGAAAACTTGAGGTAAATAAACGCATTTTTGTTCTACGTCTCCGGGCTATATATCCGCGTTTAATTCTGGTCATTGAATAAATAAAATTTTGACAAACAAATAACTAATTGATTTCTTTTCTTTCAGTTATTCTTTTACCCGTCCTGGTCTATTAATAACCAAACGGATTTTTCCAATGTATAAAATAAAAATTCCAACGGCCTTGGCTACTATAACCTTCCCGACCACGATTTTTTCTTTTTTTAGGTATTTTACTGCGAAATATAGAAATATAAAAGAAATAATAAATTTGCTTTTGCTAGGTGTCAAAAATAAAAATATAGTCAATAAAAAAAAAGAAATAGAAATTAAATGGATAAAGAAATAGTGGGTTTCATCGTTTCTATGGTTACTTCTTAAACGGTGAGGTCTTCTCTATACACCGGAGCCTTTAACTTCATTTAATATTTCATCAATGTTATTGGTAACTTGTATAGTTCACACCACACTCTTTGGCTCTACCCAGTACTTATCCAGTAACAGGTCTTTCACAACAAGACCCACCTATACAGTAACGGTATTTAATTATGAAAGTTAGCCAGGTAGCTGACCTTCGTAGTCCGTTCTTGACCGAGTGAGAACTTCATTTTTGTGTGTTTTTTTTTTTTTTTTTTTTTTGAATTTTAATAAGATTTCCTTCGCTTAATGGATAACCATTTGCTACCAATGAAGAATTGTTTCTCATCTTAAATTCAGGTAATTGGATTTGCACCAACGGAAACCATAAACTTTATACACAATTTATACCCAATAGGTGGATTAATTTGCTTATTTTGATTTTTAGATAGTGAATGGAGTTCCTCCTTTCATTCTATCCTATTCACCAGACTGATCATTCATACTGGAAGCGTTTTTCTTGCTTTGTTTGTGCCAGCTCATGATCTAAACGAGTCGCACATACACCCTAGTACATGTTCCTCGGCGCTGAGGACATCCCCGAAGAGCGGGGGATTTCGTGACATTTCGAATGGGCTGTCTTGTATTTCTAATAAGTTGTTTAATAGTTGGCATGTTGAATCATATACATAATGGGCTGGTTTAGATTGATCCTAACCGGACGATTAGGAATATTTTTTATTTATTTTTATTATAGTAAACTCGGAGATAAAATTGAAAATCGAGGATTTTCACAAAATCCATTTGTTTTATTCATCAACTCCTACAAGATCAACAAGTCCATAAGCTTGGGCTTCTGTTGCTGACATAAAAAAGTCTCTTTCCATGTCTTTAGCTATAAGCCAAAATGGTTTTCTCGTCCTTTGTGCATAAACCCTTGTGATGGTTTCGCGTATTATTACCAGTTCGTCGATTTCCAGGATAAATTCTCCCGCTTTCGCCTGAAAAAAAGAACAGACAGGTTGATGGATCATTACCCTGATGATAGAAGGTTTCTCTATCTGGTGTGATGAAAGGAACAGAAAAGAAAGATAAAGAATAAAAAAAGATAGAATTGAACAACCGTACGGGCATCATTTTTTGTGCATTGCATACGGCTCTACAATCAAATTGACTCTTACTTTACCATTCAAGAAAGATAAAAATAGAATCTATCCGTCCCAGATGGGTAAATGATCAAATTGCCACCCTTCCTTTCGGAGGAGTTAAAAAATACTATGATGGCTCCGTTGCTTTCTATTTTAAAATGGATTCTTTTTTTGTCTTTGATTCAGCAATCCCAAAGTTTCTTTTTGATCCAACCAAAAACGGAATTTTTTTTTTCGCACTCTTTTTTTATAACTTAAATATTGTTAAGAGCCCTTCGGTGTGAAAACAAAAAAGTTTGTGACGCGGAATTGGACTTCCGATAAATAAGATAAAATCGGAAATATCTTTTATCTCATACTACTCTCTCGATACATAATTGAATCTTTTGAAAAAACAATACAATTTTTTTTCATATCGAATTCGAAGTGCCATGCTATTATTACTTAATATTCATATGGCGAAGGCATAGTTTTCTTTTTCTCTCAAATAAAAAAACCTCATTGGCGCCAAGCGTGAGGGAATGCTAAACGTTTGGTAATTTCTCCTCCCACCAGGATAAAAGATCCCATTGACGCGGCTATTCCCATACATATTGTATTAACCTCTGGTTCCACCGCTTGCATCATATTATAAATAGCTAATCCAGACATTACCCCCCCGCCGGGAGAGTTTATAAACAAATACAGATCTTTGGTATCATCCTCGATAGTGAGATATACCATAAGGCCAACAAGTTGATTTGCGATCTCGCTAGCAACTTCTTGGCCTAAAAAAAGTAATCTTTGTCGATAAAGTCGGTTGAGTAGGGTAAAATTGTATCCCTTAGGAACCGTACATGCACCTTTTGATGCATACGGTTTAAAAAAATTGCGAAAAAAAAAGAATCAATGTAGAGATTCCAGCCCTCTTTATCTTTTCCTATTCTTTTTCTTCTTTATTCATAGTAGTTTTTTATAACTTTTAACGAAAGGGCTTTTCTTCGATTTTTCAATAAAGACGAATTTTGATTTCTTCTTTATAATAATAATAGAAAAAGTCGATAAACTTATCGAATTAACTTCTCCTTGATGTATTGTTTCATCGAGATTCAATCCAAATCACGATGGTATTTTCTTGTTCTTGAATGGGTCTATTTCATATTCATATTTTTAGGTTTATACTCTACTCCGGGTAAAGATCCGCCCGATTTTGATTTGCACATATAGGACAAATCTTCCCATCACCATTTCTTTTTGTTATGACTTTACAAATAACAAACAGGAATCGTTTATGATACACGTATATATCATAGATATATTACCGATTGGGTTTTTTCTAAACGGAGCCTGGATACTTCATTTTTTTAGTCCAACCAAAGCCAACCATAAATTATCCTAATTGATAATAGTACTATGAATTCCCCCAAACAATGCACCTAATTGCACTTCACGCTCCAATTTTTTGAGAATTCCATTTCTCTTTCTTGGGCGAAACAGAGGGTATCTCGGTCGGGGGAGAGAAAGGGGAAATCCCATATGACCCAATATATTTGACAAGTCGCACTATATGTCAACCCAAGATGCATCTTCGTCTCCAGGAAGTCGGAAAGGTACTTTTGGAACACCAATAGGCATGAATTGAACGAAAAAAGAACTAAATACTATATTTCACTTTGATGTGGAAACGTAACAATATGGTTTTATTGTCTTTGGAATATTGGCTTTTTCATATTTATTTTATCCATCGATTAGAAAAATTCAGAAAGAAAGACAAAATAAATAAAGGAAAATTTTTACAAATAGGTCTTTTTAATGATAAATTAAGGATGGGCGCATTTACTTATAGAAAATGGTATCAATCCACCATTGCGTATTGGTACTTATCGAGTATAGAATAAATCTGCTTCTCTTTGTTGTTACGAACAGAATTCTTCCATTATTACGAACAGAATAGAATTATAGAATAAATAACCCTTGTTGGCTTAGGAAATAATCCACTGAACAAGGGAGAGAGTCTCTAGTCTTTTCCAATGCAATAAAGTTACGTAGTGTCTATTTTTCTTTGATATAAGGGGTATTTTCCATGGGTTTACCTTGGTATCGTGTTCATACCGTTGTATTGAATGATCCCGGCCGGTTGCTTTCCGTTCATATAATGCATACAGCTCTTGTTGCTGGTTGGGCGGGCTCGATGGCTCTGTATGAATTAGCAGTTTTTGATCCTTCTGACCCTGTTCTTGATCCAATGTGGAGACAGGGTATGTTCGTTATACCCTTCATGACTCGTTTAGGAATAACTAATTCATGGGGAGGTTGGAGTATTACAGGAGGGACTGTAACGAATCCGGGGATTTGGAGTTATGAAGGTGTAGCTGGGGCACATATTGTTTTTTCTGGCTTATGCTTTTTGGCAGCTATCTGGCATTGGGTCTATTGGGATCTAGAAATATTTTCTGATGAACGTACAGGAAAACCTTCTTTGGATTTGCCCAAGATCTTTGGAATTCATTTATTTCTCTCCGGGGTGGCTTGCTTTGGTTTTGGTGCATTTCATGTAACAGGCCTGTACGGTCCTGGAATATGGGTGTCTGATCCTTATGGACTAACGGGAAAAGTACAACCGGTAAATCCGTCGTGGGGCGTGGAAGGTTTTGATCCTTTTGTTCCGGGAGGAATAGCTTCTCATCATATTGCAGCAGGTACATTGGGCATATTAGCGGGTCTATTCCATCTTAGCGTTCGACCGCCGCAACGTCTATACAAAGGATTACGGATGGGAAATATTGAAACCGTACTTTCCAGTAGTATCGCGGCTGTCTTTTTTGCAGCTTTTGTTGTTGCTGGAACTATGTGGTATGGTTCAGCAACTACCCCCGTCGAATTATTTGGTCCCACTCGTTATCAATGGGATCAGGGTTACTTCCAGCAAGAGATATATCGAAGAGTTAGTGCCGGTCTAGCAGAAAATCAAAGTTTATCAGAAGCCTGGTCTAAAATTCCTGAAAAATTAGCTTTTTATGATTATATCGGCAATAATCCGGCAAAAGGAGGATTATTCAGGGCGGGCTCAATGGATAACGGGGATGGAATAGCGATTGGATGGTTAGGGCACCCGATCTTTAGAGATAAAGAAGGTCGTGAACTTTTTGTACGTCGTATGCCCACTTTTTTTGAAACATTTCCAGTCGTTTTGGTAGACGGCGACGGAATTGTTAGGGCGGATGTTCCTTTTAGAAGGGCAGAATCTAAGTATAGTGTTGAGCAAGTAGGTGTAACTGTTGAGTTCTATGGCGGCGAACTCAATGGAGTCAGTTATAGTGATCCTGCTACTGTGAAAAAATATGCTAGACGTGCTCAATTGGG